CCACAAGGATCAAGATCAACTGAACGTCCATTCTCATTCTGTCGAACGAAGATATATTTCTAGCCTCTCAGTGAATAATGATCAAGTGAGACACCAATTAGTTAGGTCAGATTTTTCTGATAAAAAAGAAGATGATATTTTTGATTATTCGGTATTTAATCGAATCATAGGTATTGGTCATTGTAATCTCATACATCCTGCAATTCTCCACAAGAATTCTGATTTATTGGCAAAAAGGCGAAGAAATCAATTTTGCATTCCGTTCCAATCCATTCAAGAACAAGAGAAAGAACTAATGCCCCATTCAGGTATCTCGATTGAAATACCCATAAAGGGCATTTTCCGTAAAAATAGTATTCTTGCTTATTTTGATGATCCTCGATACAGAAGAAAGAATTCAGGAATTACTAAATATGGGACTGTAGGGGCGCATTCAATCGTCAAAAAAGAGGGCTTGATTGAGTATCGAGGAGTCAAAAAAATTAAGCCAAAATTTCAAATGAAAATTGATCGCTTTTTTTTCATTCCCGAGGAAGTGCATATTTTACCCGAATCTTCTTACGTAATGGTACGGAATAATAGTATCATTGGAGTAGATACCCGAATCGCTTTAAATAGAAGAAGCCAAGTGGGCGGATTGGTCCGAGTGGAGAAAAAAAAAAAAAAGATTGAACTCCAAATTTTTTCTGGGGATATCCATTTTCCTGGGGAAACGGATAAGATATCCCGACACAGTGGCATCTTGATACCGCCGGAAACGGGAAAAAAAGAACTTAAGGAATCCACCCGGGAATCAAAAAAATTGAAAAAATGGATCTATGTCCAACGGATCACACCTACCAAGAAAAAGCATTTTGTTTTGGTTCGACCCGTAGTCACATATGAAATAGCGAACGGTATCAATTTAGCAACACTCTTCCCCCAGGATCTGCTGCGGGAAAAGGATAATATGCACCTTCGAGTTGTCAATTATATCCTTTATGGAAGGGGCAAACCCTTTCGGGGTATTTCTGACACAAGTATTCAATTAGTTCGAACTTGTTTAGTCTTGAATTGGGACCAAGACAAAAAAAGTTCTTCCGTCGAAGAGGTCTGTGCTTCCTTTGTTGAAGTAAGTACAAATGGTATGACTCGAGATTTCCTAAGAATCGACTTAGTGCAATCCCATATTTTGTATATCAGAAAAAGGAATGCTCCGTCAAGTCCAGGATTGATCTCTGATAATGGTCCAGATCGCACCAATATAAATCCTTTTTACTCCATTTATTTCAAGGCAAGGGTTCAACAATCACTTAGACAAAATCAAGGAACTATTCATACCTTGTTGAATAGAAATAAGGAATGCCAATCTTTGAGAATTTTGTCATCATCTAATTGTTTTCGAATGGGTCCATTCAACGATATCAAATATCATAATGTGATAAAGCAATCAATTCACATTCAAAAAGATCCTCTAATTCCAATTAGGAATTCGTTGGGACCCTTAGGAACAGTCCTTCAAATTGCGAATTTTTATTCATTTTACTATTTAATACCTTATAATCCGATTTCGGTAACTAACTATTTGAAACTTGATAATTTAAAACAGACTTTTCAAGTACGTAAATTTTATTTAATGGATGAAAACGAGAGAATTTATAATCCTGATCCAGACAGTAAGATTGTTTTGAATCCATTTAATTTGAATTGGTATTTTATCCATCATAATTATTGTGAGGAAATGTCCACAATAATGAGTCTTGGGCAGTTTATTTGTGAAAATATATGTATAGCCACAAATGGACCACACCTCAAATCAGGTCAAGTTTTAATTGTTCAAGCTGGCTCTGTAGTAATAAGATCAGCTAAGCCTTATTTGGCTACTCCAGGAGCAACTGTTCATGGGCATTATGGAGAAATCCTTTATGAAGGAGATACATTAATTACATTTATATATGAAAAATCAAGATCTGGTGATATAACGCAGGGTCTTCCAAAAGTAGAACAAGTGTTAGAAGTGCGTTCGATTGATTCAATATCGATGAACCTAGAAAAAAGAGTTGAGGGTTGGAACGCGCGTATAACAAGAATTCTTGGGATTCCTTGGGGATTCTTAATTGGTGCTGAGCTAACTATAGTGCAAAGTCGTATCTCTTTGGTTAATAAGATCCAAAAGGTTTATCGATCCCAGGGGGTCCAAATCCATAATAGACATATCGAAATTATTGTACGTCAAATAACATCAAAAGTGTTGGTTTCAGAAGATGGAATGTCTAATATTTTTTTACCCGGCGAACTTATTGGATTGTTACGAGCGGAGCGAACGGGGCGTGCTTTGGAAGAAGCGATCTGTTATCGAGCTATATTATTGGGAATAACGAGAGCATCTCTGAATACTCAAAGTTTTATATCTGAAGCAAGTTTTCAAGAAACCGCTCGGGTTTTAGCAAAAGCAGCTCTCCGGGGTCGTATCGACTGGTTGAAAGGCCTGAAAGAGAACGTTGTTCTAGGGGGGATGATACCCGTTGGTACCGGATTCAAAGCATTAGTGCACTGTTCACGGCAGCATAACAATATTCTTTTGAAAACAAAAAAAAGAATTTATTCGGGGGGGGGATGATAGATATTTTCTTACACCACAGAGAATTATTAGACTTTTGCATTTCAAAGACTTTACATGATACATTAGAACAATCATTTAGAGGATTTAATGAGTCCTAAGGAGCGGATTCTCTTAACTATTTTTGATCCTTTGATTTCTTAATAGTAAGAAAAGAAAGATAATAACGAATCGAAAGTAATGAATGGCCTGGATTGTGTATCAATGGCCAATCTCTGGTAGAAGAGAAGGTTCCATTGGAACAATTATTTATTTCAGGGCACCTCGTCTCTTTTTTTTATCAAATCTTTTTTTGATAAAAAAAAAGAGGAAGTATGGGGAGAAATGGCAAGAAGATAGTGGAATATCCATTTTGAAGAGCTGATGGAAGCAGGAATTCCTTTTGGTCATGGTACTAGGAAATGGAATCCTAGAATGTCACCTTATATCTCAGCAAAACATAAAGGTATTCATATTACAAATCTGACAAGAACTGCTCGTTTTTTATCAGAAGCTTGTTATAAAGCAGCAGATTTAGTAGCACGAGCTGCAATAAGAACCCGGTGTCATTATATTATATTATATTAATAAAAAAAAAGGCTCGGTGGTATGTTAACGAATCGGTCCACTACAGAAACGAGACTTCATAAGTTCAGGGATTTGAGAGCGGAACAAAAGACGGGGAGACTCAACCGTCTTCCAAAAAGAGATGCAGCTATCCTGAAGAGACAATTATCACGCTTGCAAACGTATCCGGGCGGGATTCAATATATGACGGGGGTACCGGATATTGTAATCATCGTTGATCAGCAAGAAGAATATACGGCTCTTCGAGAATGTATCGCTTTTGTAATTCCAACAATTTGTTTAATCGATACAAATTGTGACCCCGATCTCGCAGATATTTCGATTCCAGCAAACGGCTATAGCTTCAATCCGATTAATTCTTAATAAATTTGTATTTGCAATTTGTGAGGGTCGTTCTAGCTATATACGAAATCCTTGATTAATAATAAGATAAATCAATTTTTTTGGTAACTACATGGATTTTTGGAATCGGTTACTCTTCTTGAATCGCATAAAAGAAAAGAAATTAAAAAAAAACTGTGGATATTGTGTGATTAGCGAGTATTCAAAACGGATAATTCTAATTAAAGTATACAAGTCGAAAGGGAGAGGGTTGAATCAAAATAATTCTTTTTAAAGTTCTATTTCTGTTAGAGGGCAATATGAATGTTATATCATGTTCCAGTAACACACTAAAAGGGTTATACGATATATCCGGTGTGGAAGTAGGCCAACATTTCTATTGGCAAATAGGAGGTTTACAAGTCCATGCCCAAGTACTTATTACTTCTTGGGTTGTAATTGCTATCTTATTAGGTTCAGCCCTTATAGCTGTTCGGAATCCACAAACTATTCCGACTGCCGGTCAAAATTTCTTCGAATATGTCCTTGAATTTATTCGAGACGTGAGCAAAACTCAGATTGGAGAAGAATATGGTCCATGGGTTCCCTTTATTGGAACTATGTTTCTATTTATTTTTGTTTCGAATTGGTCCGGTGCTCTTTTACCTTGGAAAATAATACAGTTACCCCATGGGGAGTTAGCTGCACCTACGAATGATATCAATACTACCGTTGCTTTAGCCTTGCTCACGTCAGTAGCATATTTCTATGCAGGTCTTTCTAAAAAGGGATTAGGTTATTTCAGTAAATACATTCAACCGACTCCAATTCTTTTACCCATTAACATTTTAGAAGATTTCACAAAACCTTTATCACTTAGCTTTCGACTTTTCGGGAATATATTAGCTGATGAATTAGTAGTTGTTGTTCTTGTTTCTTTAGTACCTTTAGTGGTTCCTATACCTGTGATGTTCCTTGGATTATTTACAAGCGGTATTCAAGCTCTTATTTTTGCAACTTTAGCGGCGGCTTATATAGGCGAATCTATGGAGGGCCATCATTGACTAGTTTTCGAAATAGTCTCTTTTTTTTTTAGCTTAGAATAACGCAGTGTATGCGTAACTAAAGATAATCCACGTAGGAAACATCAATATACAAATAGAAATAGACAAATACGGGATATACGACCAAGAGTCATAGAAAAAAAATTCAGATATTGGGGAATTGTAAAAAAGGAAAGAGATCAAAAAGATCTTTTTCCTAAAATTCATGTTTGGCTTTATTATATCATACTCCTGCCAATGAATATTATCATTCAATTCAAATATAAGGAGTCATTATTTGAATCAAAATTCTTAATATAAAAATTCTTATAGTATCATAGTATCACAATTTACACGGTGTGTGATTAAAAAAAAAAAGAAAAAGAAAGATGCTTTCTAGAATGATTCCCATTTCAGTTGATTTTATTCAATTCAACGATTGACCAAAAGAAAATATTAATAAATAATTAAATAATTAAAGTGAATGACCTTACCGGAATAAAATACTTATGTTTATTTCTATGCAATGATTTGCCAAACGAGATTCATAAAAAATGGGTTGATTGGGAGAGGGGAACATAATTTGGTATATGGGATCTAATGACTCTAAGCCAACTCTTGTGTATGGTTCCAAGAATGATTCTAGAATACGATTGACTTTAAGATACGAATAGCTTGAATCTAAGATATGAAGATATGAATAGTTGGTTTACGTTATGGAAGAAAGACATGTATATATGATATTAGATATTGATAGTTATATATCAACTAAAGATATATCTAATCCGCCCTACTATTGTGAACTTAGATAGAGATTCCAATAGAAATTCTTCGGTTTCGTCTTTGCCTGTGAATTGAATGTGAATGAATAAAGCGATGAAATAAAGAAAACTAACGAACGAAGAATAAAAAAAGAGTTTGGAAAGAAGAAATGGAAGAACAAAAGTCGTATGGATTCACAAAAATCCTGTGGATCGGAACTAAAAAAGAGATATCGAAGTAGCTTTTATGGTTTAATACTAATATTATTATTATTTCAATTCCGAGTTCTTAGTTATTTCGACTGGATGAATCTTAGCGATCGAATAATTAAGTCATAATTCATATTTTCATTGGACGATTGTATCATTAACTATTTCTTTATTTTAGTGCGAGGAACTTATCATGAATCCACTGATTTCTGCCGCTTCTGTTATTGCCGCTGGGTTGGCCGTCGGACTTGCTTCTATTGGACCTGGAGTAGGTCAAGGTACTGCTGCGGGTCAAGCTGTAGAAGGTATCGCGAGACAACCCGAGGCGGAGGGAAAAATACGAGGTACTTTATTGCTTAGTCTGGCTTTTATGGAAGCTTTAACAATTTATGGACTGGTTGTAGCATTAGCGCTTTTATTTGCGAATCCCTTTGTTTAATCCTATAAATATGCAAATTCCGTATTTTTTTTTAGTCTATCTAAAAGAGGAGATAATATGAAAAATATAACCGATTCTTTCGTTTCCTTGGTTCGCTGGTCATTTGCCGGGAGTTTCGGGTTTAATACCGATATTTTAGCAACAAATCCAATAAATCTAAGTGTAGTCCTTGGTGTATTGATCTTTTTTGGAAAGGGAGTGCGTGCGAGTTGTTTATTTCAAGAATAGGCTGGATCCAACCAGCTGTACTTTTTTTCATTATAACTAGATCGAAAAAGGTGCACGATTCCGCGAATTACTTCTGAATCAATTTCAAATCATATTTAAGAACCATAGCATTTCGTGATTCATTGGTAAATCCGCTTTGATTCTCTATCAACCAAACCAATAGTGTGGGGTCATTAACATGGTTAAAGCTAAACCAAACTGTTTGAAGTCCAGACGCAGCATGGTACTCTTTCTACTACTATATTAATATAGAATAGAAATGTTTGCAAAATGAATAATTGGAATTTGTTTTTTTTTTCGATATAAAACACTCATGTCGATAAAATTATTTGAGCCTTTGAGCCTTTTCTTTTATTGGAATGCAAAATATTTGAAATATTTCAATCAACCGCTTTTTATGCTGAATCGGTGACCTGTGTATAATATAAAGTAAAAAGAATTCTTTGGATTTGACGAAAAAAAGAAACAACTTTGCTGACAATTCAATATTTTTGTTTTGTTCCGTCAGAAGAGTCCTCAAAATATTCTGGTCTTGGATTAGTGATTAGTCGCGACATCTTGGAATATGAATAGAGAAGAGAGGTAGAGGATAGGCTCATTACATTAAAAAAAAAAGATATGGGAATTGCCCCCATACTTAAAAAGTTGAAGTAATTGAGTGTGAGAGCCAAATGAATCGAAAAATTCATGTTTGGTTCGGGAAGGGATCATGTAAGTTTTGAGATGAATGGAAAGATAATCTACTTTCATTAAGTGATTTATTAGATAATCGAAAACGGAAGATCCTGAATACTATTCGAAATTCAGAGGAACTGCAGGGGGGGGCCATTCAACGGCTGGAAAAAGCCCGGGCTCGCTTACGGAAAGTCGAAAGGGAAGCAGATCAATTTCGAGTGAATGGATACTCGGAGATAGAACGAGAAAAATTGAATTTGATTAAGTCAACTTATAAGACTTTGGAAGAATTAGAAAATTACAAAAATGAAACCATTCGTTTTGACCACCAAAGGGCGGTTCAGCAAGTCCGACAACAGGTTTTCCAACAAGTTTTAAAAGGAGCTCGAGGCACTCTGAATAGTTCTTTGAACAAGGAGTTACATTTACGTACCATTAGTGAGAATATTGACACGTTTGAGGCGATGGCAGAAATAACTGATTAGTCCTTTTCCTGTAGGCATTGTTTTTTTTCTTTAACTAAAAAAAAAATTATACTCATGGTAACAATTAGAGCCGACGAAATTAGTAATATTATCCGTGAACGTATTGAGCAATATAATAGAGCAGTCAAGATTGTAAATATAGGTACCGTACTTCAAGTAGGCGACGGCATCG